ATGAATCGATTTGATGGAGCTTTTTGAAAATTTTTTCCATGTCCAGTGTTGCTTTACCAAAAGCGGTTAGACTTAATGTCTACTAACCACTTGGATATTGGTAGCTTATATATAGTATTTGGGTTTTGGGCGGTTTTAGCCGGTACTAGACTCAGGTCTTTGATTCGATGAAGGCTATTTAACCCCGGGGCTAAATTTCTAGATCCTGTGTGTTATAACGCTGTTGTTACTATGCATGCCTTAGTAATAATTTTCTTTTTTGTAATGCCAGTAATAATTGGAGGGTTTGGTAACTGGCTAGTTCCATTAATGCTTCAAGTTCCTGACATGCAGTTTCCTCGAATGAACGCATTTAGGTTTTGGGTATTACCCGTGTCTCTTTATTTTATAGTAGTTTCTGCATTTGTAGAAAACGGGGTCGGGACTGGGTGAACTGTCTACCCACCTTTATCAACTTTTTCATACCATGGTATGTGTATAGACTTGGCGATTTTGAGGTTGCATTTAGCCGGGATTAGGTCAATTTTCAGGTCAATTAATTTCATGGTTACAATTACAAATATACGGTCAGTAGACGGCCATTTATTAGCACTGTTTCCCTGGTCTATTAAAGTGACTTCCTTTTTATTGTTAACTACGCTTCCTGTACTAGCTGGTGGGTTAACTATATTACTTACGGACCGGCATTTTAATACGTCTTTTTTTGATCCTGTAGGGGGCGGGGACCCTGTATTATTCCAGCATTTGTTTTGGTTTTTCGGGCACCCAGAAGTGTACGTGCTTATTCTTCCGGGGTTCGGTATGATTTCACATGTCTTATGTTTTTGGTCTAGAAAAAAAACTGCTTACGGAAATATAGGAATGTTTTACGCTATACTAAATATTGGATTTTTAGGATTTATTGTTTGAGGCCACCACATGTTTGTTGCGGGTATGGATGTTGACACACGTGCTTATTTTAGGGCTGCGACTGTCATCATTGCGGTGCCCACTGGTATTAAAGTCTTTGCCTGACTAGCCACAATGATGGGCTCAAAAGTCTCTACACAAGCGCCTATGCTGTGAAGGACCGGGTTTATTGCACTTTTTACCATTGGCGGTCTTACGGGGCTGATTTTGTCTAGTGCTTCAGTGGATGTGACTTTACACGACACCTACTTTGTCACAGGACATTTTCACTATGTTTTGTCTATGGGGGCAGTATTTACTATTCTAGCGGGTTTTACTCACTGGTCTCCTTTATTTTCTCGTGTTATGATGCATCGTCAAAAAATAAAGAGTCATTTTATTGCAATATTCCTAGGAGTAAATGTGGCTTTCCTGCCCCATCACTTCTTGGGGCTGGCAGGGATGCCTCGGCGAGTCGTTGATTACCCAGATCAATTTTGGTTTTGAAATAAAATTTCTACGTTTGGGTCTCATTTAAGAACTGCTTCTCTTTTATTATTTGTGTTTCTTGTATGGGAAGCCTTTATTGCTCATCGTCCTGTGGTTAGAGTTCGAAATAGTTCAAGGTCTCCTGAATGATCTGTAATTGCTAATCTTCCAAAGCACGCAGCTTTAGAAAGAGCAAAAATGTCAGATGGTAAGATCTAAGCTTAATGATGTTTTTAGTATACTTTAGTACATTTGCCTTCCAAGCAAAAAGTTTCTGTAAAAAGAAAAAACATATAAAATTGTGTGTAGGGCGTTATTAAGTAACCCTCCGGCTTTATTGGTTAAGCAGGGTATATTAACGGCGAGTTGTCAAACAATGGTAATATACTACTAAAATTTGTATTGGGTATCAGTACGCCGTTTAATGTTAAAATTATTTAGGTTAACGCATAAAGGGTTATCAAGAAGCTTGGGTGGCAGACTTCCCAACGCGGTATTTACGGGGCGACGTGGGTCTCATGATGTGGTTCCACGGTCGCCTTATCATGTACTAGACCCAAGTCCATGGCCGATTCTTATAGCAGTTGGTTTATGGGGCTTGGCTATAACGTTTATTTGTTGGGCTAACGGGGTGTCTTGCAACATGTTGCTCCTAGGGGCAGTAATTGCAGCAATAGTGGTGTATGGATGAACTCGTGATCTTGTAAATGAAGGGACTTTCCAGGGGTTTCACACTAAAAAGGTCCAAAGCGGGCTTACTCTGGGGTTTATTTTATTTTTAGTTTCAGAACTAATGTTATTTTTCTCTTTCTTTTGGGGTTTTTTTCATTCGGCTTTGTCTCCTTCATTAGAAATTGGTTGTTGTTGACCTCCGGTTGGTGTTGAGTGCTTGGATTGAAGTAAAGCTCCTCTTCATAACACAGCGCTCTTAGTTGCTTCGTCGTGTACAGTTACTTCTAGGCATAAATATCTAAAAGCTGGAAATTTTACTAGTGCGGTTGGAATGTTACTTCTTACAGTATTCCTTTCTGCCTTGTTTGTAAAAAATCAATATGGAGAGTACGCCTGGTCTTCTTTCACTATTGCAGATGGTGTTTACGGTAGATGTTTTTTTATGTTAACAGGTCTTCATGGAATGCATGTTATAGGGGGAACTTCTGGCTTATTATACTGTCTTGTTCGTATATTAGCTCGTCAGTTTTCTACAATGCATCACCTTGCCTATACTTTCGCTATTTGGTACTGGCATTTTGTAGATGTTGTATGACTTGCTTTATTTTTTATTATTTATATCTGAGGATCGTGGTATTGTGCCAGAGTTTAATGGATTTTGTTGATGTCAAAAACTACAGGGGATTCCCCTCAATACCTTGGAAACATCAGCTTTAGTATAATTAAATTACAAAGGTCTTGTAAACCTTAGATCTAGGTAGTAGAGGCTGATTTGCTTAATCTAGGCTGGTGTATGCAAAGCACTTAAAATTTTCGTTTTTACAGAGGGGGACCACCCCGCCTAGATAGTTCGGGGTTGCTGAGGTTTTAAAATGAGTAGTCAACAGTTAAAGACTTATTATTATGCTGCGTTAAAATACCCATGTCCGCCTAATTTAAATATTTGGTGAAACATGGGGTCTATATTGTTCCTGGTTCTTGGATTACAAATTGTCACTGGTTTATTTCTCAGGGTCAATTACACAAATGATGAGGTTATGGCTGTGGATAGGGTAAACTTTATTATACGTGATGTGAACTACGGCTGAGCTGTTCGAAGAATCCACATAGGAGGCGCATCTTTGTTTTTTGCATTAATTTATATACACATTGGGCGTGGTGTGTATTATGGGGGTTATATGAAAAACCGGCACCTATGATACAGGGGCGTGACTTTATACCTTCTTTCAATGGCAGTTGGGTTCCTAGGATATGTCCTCCCATGAGGGGTAATGTCATACTGGGGTTTGACTGTTATTACTAATATGGTAACTGTGGTTCCTGGTGGTGCCCGTGTCTTAGAGTGGTTTCAGGGTGGTTATGTTATTACGACTCTTACGTTAAAACGGGTGTTTGTCTTGCACTTTTTACTCCCGTTTGTAATTCTTGGGGTAAGGTTAGTTCATGTTTTGTTGCTTCATGAAAAGGGGTCTAGGAACCCCCTTGGCCTGGATCTTAGAAGCTTCAGCATCCCATTCCACCCGTATTATACAAGAAAAGATCTGGTTGGGTTTGTGTTTGGGCTTGGGGCTTTGGTGGCGTTAGCTTTTACCTTCCCTAAGCTAACAGCGGATCCGCTGCAATGACAAATTGTGGATAAAGTGAAAACACCTGCAGTGATTAAGCCTGAGTGGTATTTCTTATATGCCTATGCCATTTTACGGTCTATTCCTCATAAAGTTGGTGGGATTATTTTAATGTTTTTCTCTATTTTCAGAATGGCATTACTGCCTATATTAAGAAGTCGGTCTAAAACCCAAAGGATGGTAATTTGCCCTATCGCTGAACTCGTATTTTGTGTTTGAGTGGCAAATTTTATGTTCCTAACGGTTGTGGGGGCACAAGAGCCAGCCGGTGTGTGAATTATGGCGGGTCAAATTGGGACTTTTATCCACTTATTTTGCGTGGCAGCTATACCCCTTACAAGGGTGGCTTGAGAGGCGCTACTCTTCAGTGCTCAAGAGTAAAATGAGATATTGATGTCAAATATATTTTCAGAATAGTGCCACATTATCCGGTATGCGGGTTCAATGAGTGTTCGGGCTTTATTGTGTAGTTACATTTGCAATTTTTGTTTTTGTAGCTCTTAGAATGGCAACGTCTTGTCTTGCCCCTTACATATACCTTCTTATACAAACAAACCATGTTCTAGAGCGAATTTGAGGTATGGTGCCTCTAGTTATTTTAACCTTTCTCTCTTGGCCTTCTATAGGTTTGTTATATGCAATATCAGAACTAGAGTCTCCTTTAGTCACGCTAAAGTGTGTGGGGCACCAGTGGTACTGAGAGTATGAGTATTCAGACTTTGGGCTAGTTTCTTATAACTCTTACATAGTACCGGAGGAAGACTTAAAATTAGGAGAGCCGCGGGTTTTAACTGTGGATAAATCAGTAGTCTTGCCATTCTCCGTTTGATGCCGAGTGTTGACCACGTCTTTTGATGTAATTCACTCTTGAGCAGTACCTGCTTTGGGTGTCAAATCAGATGCCGTTCCTGGCCGGTTAAGAGAGTCTAGGATTAAAGTCGAAACTCCCGGGATTTTTTGAGGTCAATGTTCAGAAATTTGCGGAGCTTTGCACAGGTTTATGCCTATTCGGGTGGAAGTCGTAAGATGTGAAGTTTTTGGTAAGTGAATTAACTTTATAGAAGAAATGAACGGATAGAGATTAGGTCAGATAGATTAATCTTAGATCACCGGGCTCATGACCCGGAGGTACCACAAGTTCTGGCCGCATTTAAGAAAGTTCCCTATAATGGGTTGGTGTCTTGAAAACACCATAGCAAAAGGGCAGAGCTTTTGACTTTCTTATGTTTTTGGCTTTAACTATAGCAAGAATTTTATCAATAGCAATACTTTGGGCATGGGGGGTGTACCAAGATCCCTCTAATGTTATGTCAGATATTGAATCGGATTTGAGCTCCCTGTAAAACTTGGGTTTATACGATTACAAAAGAAAGGTAGTTTATCTAAGAACGTCGGTTTCATAATCCGAAAGTGGCAGTAGCTCTTTTCTAAGGGGGATAAGTGGCCTTACGCTGTGACTTCTAATTACGGATGGTGCAATTCGATTTTGTGCTCCTTCTTGCTGTGTTGGCAGAGAAGTGCGTTAAATTTAAGCTTTAAAGAATGCGGGGTTAAGCCGCACACAGCTTCTGAGGCTAGTTAATTTATAATAAGTGTTTTGGGGACACTAGTTCCTTTTACCGGGGCCTTAGAGCTATAGGTATAAAATTAAAGGCAGTTTAGATGAAAAACTTTTTACATAACAGAGTATGGGGATATCAGAAATGTTAAACTTAGCTATACATAAGTCTGTAGAGATTTACATAAAAATAAAAAAGCTTTAATAACTAAGTACCTTTTGTATAATGGTCTTTTAAGAGAATTTGCCTTAATGGCTTATCCCGAACTAAGTAGATTTTTTAAAAAACGGCATAAAGGTTTTCGATGTGAGAAATCTTTTGATTTTTTAAAGGATGTGATATGCAATATCGAAACTTAGGATAGCTGGTTAAGCGATAAATGCTTTTAAGTGCAGCTTTGAGGGTTATGGTTTGCGGGGGGGAAAGCCCAATAACTAGCTTCAAAAGTGAAAAACTTAGCTAAAGGTTAAGTTTAAAATCTTCTTAAAATTTGTTCTTGGTAAAGAAAAGTTGGATTTATAATGTCTGTTTTGATAAGAGTATTTAACAATTTATCTTTATTTAAAAAAGAAGAATTAATGATGTTTAGGAGGTGTGAAAGATCGCTTAATTGCTAAAAATGTTTTGTAGCAAGTTTTTATGAACAGAATTAGTAGTGACTGTATAAACCGATGCCATTATAGAGCGGTTTTAAAATGAGTTCTTTTGGTAGTATTACGTTTGTGCTCTTAAGTTTGACTTTTAGAATATGCATAATTTTTGCTTTAAGACTTTTTTGAGTGTGAGTTATGCTAGATTTAAGTACTATCTTTCTCATTCCATATCTGGTGTGTCAGGGAACTTCCAGGGGCCGCTGGTATAAGGGAGTTGCTATATACTTTGTAGTTCAATTTATAGGAAGGGCGTTAATTTTGTATTCTATCATGGTTTTTTGGATCACTAGATTAGAAAGCTACGGAGAGTGGGCGCTTCTTATTGGGTTCATTCTAAAACTTGGTTTATTCCCAATACATTTCTGGGTGCCTCGGGTGTTTGCTAACTTACACTACGGTGGAATTTTTATTGTGGGAGCAGCGCAGAAGGTTTTTATAATCTGCGCCGTGCCTATCATATTTGAGTCTAGAGCGTGCAGAATAACAGCATATGCCAGTGCTTTGGCTAGTGCGGTGTACGGGCCAATTGCTATATTTAATAGGAATGATGTAAAAACTTTTTTGGCCTATTCTTCAGTTAATAACACGGGGCTTATGGTTATTTGTAATTTAGTTAGAACTACTTTGCTTGGTATCTATGCCTTTGTTTATGTGGTTAGTATGATATTCTTAGTTTTGATTTTTTCTAGGTATAATGGAGAGAGAATTTCAGGAATTGGTACAAGATTGCCCGGGTTTTATAGTGCTGGATTTTCCTCTATTGCTATGAGATTCTCCGGATTTCCACCATTTACCGATTTTTGTTTAAAGTTCTTAGTACTTATGTCTTGCGCAGAGAAGGGGATGTGAACAATAGTCTTTGCAGTTTTAATAAGCGGTTTTATTAATTTATTGGTGTGAATTTGGTTATTTATCGTAAATGCACGGACTTTAGGGTCTTTAAATACAAATTTTAAGCGGTCTCTTTATTCCAGGGCTTTGAACACTAGATGTGTGTTGTGAAATGTGTGTGGAGGGATAGTATTGATAGCAGTTTACTAAGGCTTTAAAATACAAGTCTTGCAAGAACAGGCTAAAACATGAGGTAGTTTATTATAAAACAAAGGATTGCAAATCCTTAAATGCCAAGAGCTCTCGTGTCGGCATCATAAAGTATATATAGTGTACGAAAGACTGTAAATCTTTAAGAGCAATAAGCTGTGATGTGTGAGTTTGCAGTTTTTAGGGTTAATTTTATTTTTTGCAGTTTTTGCTTATTTTTATTCTTCTTACTTTTCTAACTTTCCGGCTGCTACAGTTTGTGGTCAAAGCATACATGATTTGTATAAAAAAGCATACACCGGAACTATGCATAGGAAGTCCCAACGATTCGGGGCTTTGGGTATAGGAGCTGGTGAGGGCTTAAGATGGGTGTTTGACTTTGCAATCACGGCTGTCTTAATTGGAGTGCTACCTTGAGGGTTCCCTGTCTTAGCTTCATGGGAAGTGGTGGCTGGGCTGATGCCGAGGCTTTTCTATAGTGTTAACATTCTCCAGTTGGATACAAGGATTTTTAGTAAGTCACTAAAGTTCAAGCAATCTGTTTTAAAGTCCTTCTTATATTTTCCTCTTATGTTTCTTAGGGTTGTAATTCGTCCGGTAACTCTTACAGTCCGAATATTGGCCAATGCTCTAGTAGGGGCTATTATTTGTCACTCTGTCGGAAAGAAAGTAGTTTACGGGTTTGTCTATGGCTGAGGTATTGACCCGCGGCCGTTTTTTTATTTGTCAATTGTAATGATTTGAGAATTAGTGGTAATACTAGTCCAAAGGTCGTTGTTTTTAGGTTTGGCTAAGATTTATTTTTCTCCTACACCTGTGAAGTTTAAGGTAAAGGCCTAGTTAGAGAGGATAGCTTAAGCAAAGCGTTTGATTGTTAATCAAAAGTTACAAAAATAGACTTTGGGCCTCTCTGTGTTGGCAAGAAGTGAATAATTTACGCTCGGTTTCGGCCCGAATTTTGGCTCAGCTTAGGCCCTTGCTATAGCGGGGATGGGGAATAGTATAATAGATTACTTGGCGCTTACAACGTCAGAATAGAGGGTAAAACTCTTTCTCCTACTTACACACAAGTGTACATAATTTGGTCGGGTAGTTTAAAAAAACATCAACTTGTGGCGTTGAAGTTATCTGTATAGGTTCTGGCTAATGAGATTAATGATTTTAATGGTAGGGACTTCTTTAGCATGCATCTTTTTAAATAAAAAAGATCAGTATGTTGGGGTTGTAAATTTATTTGCAATTTGGACTGTTTACAGGCTCAGAATATGAGGGGGGCCTGGTGTGTCCTGGGTTTCTTTAAGAAACACGGCCTGCGTTGATGTGTTTAGAATAAGCCTCATTAGCTTAACATTTTGAGTGTGCGGTATTAGTATTATAGCAAGTGGGGCTATGTCTACTCTTCGCGGCAATTATTTGAGGTTTTGTTGATTAACTGTACTACTATCACTACTATTAGTAATATGTTTCATGGTGAACAGGCTTCTTGTATTTTATATTTTGTTTGAAAGGACCTTAATTCCGTTGGTTGTAATTATCGCCCTGTGAGGACAGCAGCCCGAGCGTATTTCAGCTGTGCGTTACATTAGAGCTTACACAGTAGGAGGTTCTTTCCCGCTCTTAGTTGTTTTGGTTCTTATAGAGTCTAAAATGGGGACTAGGTTCTTTTGATTTGTAAGAGCTAAAATACAGTTTGAATGATGGTTTTGAGCAATGTGTTTCCTTGGATTTTTAGTAAAACTTCCGGCTTACCCTGTGCATACATGACTTCCTAAGGCACATGTCCAAGCACCTGTGGGCGGCTCAGTTGTACTTGCTGGGATTTTATTAAAATTGGGGGGTTACGGAATCTTTCGCTTGATAATGGCTTTTTCATATGGGCTGGAAGCGTTTGGTTTGTTTGCTGTTTCTTTATCAGTTTTTGGCAGGCTGTACGCGGCTATAATATGCGCATGTCAAAGTGATGTAAAAAAGCTTGTGGCTTATTCGTCTGTGTCTCATATGGCCTTCCCCATTATTGGGTTATTTAGGTGCACGGAAGTTGGGGTCTCTTCGGCATTTATTATGTTAGTAAGGCACGGATTTATTTCTTCTGGCCTATTTGTCTTATGTGGAATTAGATCAGAGTTGACATCTACTCGAAATTTAAGCCTAATAAGAGGTGTGTGTCGAGCTGTGCCTATTCTTGGTTTTATGTGGCTAGTTTTTATTATATCAAACTTAGGCGTTCCGCCTTGCCCTAGGTTTATTAGAGAGGTGTTAACTGTGGTTGCAGCAAGATCGATGGGCCCTTATGTGTTTGTGATACTGGCACTTTACCTAGTAGTAAGTGGCGTATACAGATTTAGGCTATACTGTCAGCTAACGCACGGTAGACAGGTAGGGGAGGGTTGTATAAGATTTGATATAGTGAGGCCTCGTGATATGCTTTCTTTATTGTTCTTATTTTACCCGCTAGTTGAGGTGCTTTTCAAGTGAGATTTGTGAAGAGTGTTTTAATAAATAGAAATATTTGGTTCTGGTATAATGTCAGCCTAGAGTTACCTAAAATACACAATGTAGGAGACTTTCGTGATGTGCTAAGTAAATAAAAGAGATAAGCCAGCAAACTTCCTAAAAGGAAAACAAGGCGGTACAGGCATAAGTTCTAAACGATGACGCTAAAAAAATCACAACTCAAGTGGACAGTCCTGGATTCAATGAGTTTGTGCTCGAAACGAACGGAAAACTAATTAATGTAAGCTAAAGGGGGTGCCAGCAGCTGCGGTCAGTCCCCTTTAAACAGGCTGATAGAGGTGCAGCCTAGAGGCGGTTAATCAACTTAAAATAGTAAGACATACGCCAAGTTTAAGGAGGTGAAATTCCGCAAAATTTGGAGGAGGGCCAAAGCTTGCATAAAGATGAGCCCGCAAAGTTATGGGTGTAGACCCGGATTAGATACCCGGTTATTCCATAATGTCACGCACGGTTACTTCCTGTTGAGGTAATTTGCTAGGAGTACTACGAGCAGCTGCTTAAAACTCGAAGAACTTGGCGGTTCCACAAAACCATCCAGAGGCTCTTGGCGCTTAATCCGATGATCCGCGTGATATCTTACCCGCTCTATATGGCAATGTACTGCCGTCGAAAGCTTATAATGTGAGTGAGTAAGAATAGGCCCTGCCTTAGGCTTAGACAGAATCTGTGCGCTAAGACTAGGTCAGGTCGAAGTGTTCCTTATGAGTGAGGGGTTAGCTGAGAGACAAATTTTTAGATATACCAAGCTTTCAAGAATGAAATTTTCTTAAGCAAGGAGGATTTGGGAGTAAAAGGAAAGTAACTCATTTTTTTGAATGGACGCAACTGTGGTGCGTACAAATCGCCCGTCACCCTAGCCGAAAGGAGAGGTAAGTCGTAACATGGTAAGGGTAGGGGAACCTGCTCTTATGATATTTACTCGTTTAAGTGTGGCCTGTTTTATAGGCCATTTAATATAATTGCGGGTATTAAGCATAAAATAAATTGTGCCGGCATAAAGAAGTAGAAATGTTCGAATAAATTTAACTAAAGGAACTCGGCAAAGCAAGCCTCGCCTGTTTAGCAAAAACATCACTGGGAGAACATAACTCTCAGCAATGCCTGCCCAGTGTGATTAAAAATCATAAACGGCCGCCCTAGCGTGAGGGTGCTAAGGTAGCGAAATTCCTTGCCTTTTAATTGTAGGCCTGCATGAATGGCTTAACGAGGGCTTAACTGTCTCTGGTTTACAGGGTCTAAATTGGATTAAAGGTGAAGATACCTTTATATAAAAGTCAGACAAGAAGACCCCGTGCAACTTTCAAAATCGGTTTATTGAGAAACTTTAAGATTTTTAGGTGGGGCGCCTACTGAGTAATACTAACCTCTGTGTATGGAAAAAACTTTCAAGTATAGACCCGGCAATGCCGATCATAGGAGAAGTTACGCCGGGGATAACAGGCTAATTCACTAGTAGAGAACGTATTGGCTAGTGGGATTGGCACCTCGATGTTGAATCAGGGATGATACCTTTAAGGCGTAGAAGCTTTGAAAGTGGGTCTGTTCGACCTTTAATACCCTACGTGATTTGAGTTCAGACCGGCGTAAGCCAGGTCGGTTTCTATCTTCTTTTTGAAAATTCTTTTGGCATGTACGAAAGGACCGTTAAAAGAGGAAATTTTCCTTTTAATAGAAATAAATTTAAATAGGAGTAAGTAAAGTCTGTAGTTAACTAGAATAACACACTGATAGAAAGTGGAAGCTTTTTAGCGGGCTTTGAAATGGTTGTTTTAAATTCTTATATTTTGGTGTTTTTCAGAATCTTGTTCGGGTTGCTAGCCGGGGTTTTAGCTAACTGGGGTTTATTATTCTGGTTTTCCTGGGAGTTAGGACACGTGTCTTTGATATCTGTGAACTTGGAGCTTCGAGTTGATTGGATAGCAGCCCTATTTGTGGCTACTATCTTCCTTATTTCAGGCTGCGTTGGATTTTTTATGAATATCTACATAAGAGGAGAGGACAGAGTAGGGCGGTTTAATGTTATACTCTACCTCTTTATCCTCTCTATAATTGTCCTGGTAGTTGCCAGATCTATACCAGTGGTGATATTAGGATGAGACTGGCTTGGTGTGACATCATTCCTGCTTGTTATATATTATGAGGGTAAGAAGTCATTTGACGCGGCTATGATCACTGGCTTAACTAATCGTATTGGGGATGCTTTGTTAATTTGCAGGGTTGCTGGTATGTGCTTTTCTTTCGACTTAAGGTTGGACATAAAGCCCTACTGTTGAAGGCTAATTTTTGTCGTTGGTTGTGTGACTAAAAGTGCACAGATCCCTTTTAGAAGGTGGCTCCCGGCTGCTATAATGGCCCCAACCCCTGTTTCTTCTTTAGTTCACTCATCCACTCTGGTTACAGCTGGAATTTATCTTTTAATCCGCTCTAACTTAGTATGAATGAGCTCTTCTACTGCCTGTTCTTTACTGGTAGGAGCCGGGTTATCAACTGCTGTAATGGCGGGGGTAATAGCAGTTACGGAGAGCGATATAAAAAAGGTCATTGCCCTGTCTACTTTAAGGCAGCTTGGCTTAATGGCTTTTAGGCTGGGTCTTGGTGAAATTAAATTAGCGTTTTTGCACTTACTTTGTCATGCATTCTTCAAAGCGGGGATATTTCTCAGTGTCGGGTCAATAATTAGCTACAATTCTGGTAACCAGTCTTTCAGCACTTTTAGAATTGCTACTATAAATCTATGCCCAGCAGCTGTGCTGGGGTTATTTATGGGCAGGATTTCTTTGGCAGGAATTCCGGGAACAGCCGGGTATATCTCAAAGGAGTCTATTATTGCGTCAAGATACAGTTGCACCCCTTGATTATCGACTGTGCTACTATGGCTCAGGGTTGCGTTGACTACGCTTTATTCTTTACGGGTTATTCTAGGATTAACAAGGGTGGTTAAATCTGGTTTACCAAATTTTACGGCATCTCGAGAAGTGTTCAGCCTGTCAGTCCCGGGTGTTGTCTTAGTTTTTATAGGGCTAGTGGGAGGAGAGCTGGTTTTGCTAAGAAGATCGGGCGGATTTTTCTTTGAATCAGCTTCTTCTAGCGAAGCCTGGTTTGTGCCTTATCTAATGGTTCTGACAGGGACATTAACGGCAGTCAGTTTAAAAGTCTTTTACTCGGTATTCTATGAGTTAAGGTTTAAATGAATTTATAGAATATTGTTTTTAGACTCAGTATCTCGTTCTGTTTTAGGCAATAAAGCATCTACAAGATTTTCGTATGCATCTAAAGAAGGGGAAAATATGGCTGAGGTTGTAATTCCTCAGACTGTGTTAACTACCGGTCTTCAGTATTTATCGTCTGTTCACAATTTTATTCAGCGAGCGTCTGTACCCAGCGGTATCGCGGCAGTTAGTAGATTATTTGTAGCTAGTTTTATGGTTTAATGAAGTTAATTGTATGTGCAATTCTAAGGTTTTTAGTGCTTTGCTCTGTTTATCCTGTTCCTTTATTTTTCTTAAGAGTCTTATTAAGTCTTTGCATGCTTGCTGAAATTGGGGCTAATTTCAGGGATTTTTTAGCTTTATTGGCCTTCATGGTTTATATTAGGGGGATTATGGGAGTTATTGGCTACTTTATTACATTCTTTCCAAAAAAATTTGAAAGATCAGGACAGGGGTGGTGTTCATACAGGCTCGGGTATATAGCAGGTTTACTTGCTTTTAGACTTTGAGCGTTTTCAAGTTATTATTCGGGGGCATCTCTCGCCAGTGTGTGACACTCGGAGGCTCCCGCCACTTTTAGGGGGGAGGCGGTTTTATTTCTAGCCCCTATTTTGCTGCTTGTCATGGTTGCTGTAGTAGTGATATCTAAGCCAGAGCTGAAAACAGTTCGGCGTTGAGTTTGAAAATAATAATTTTAACTTGTGTTATGGTGTAATGGCACGAAAGTTTTTGGTACTTTAGGAGCTTACTATAAAAGCTAGCACTGATGAGTTTAGATGTAATTTTATTTGTTTTGTTTTTGTCTCTATTACCAATTTTCTTTTCTACTTGGTTTTCTGGGTTGCTCCAAGAGTTTTATGATTGAGAAAAGTCTTCTCCTTATGAGTGCGGTTTTATTATAACCAGAAACCCCGGAGATTTTTCTTCCCGGTTTTTTCATCTAGTGATTTTATTTTTAGTTTGAGATGTTGAAATTGTCCTACTAGTTCCATGTTTCCATGATCTATTAGTGTGGTCTGTGGGGGCTTTGGCTGCGAGAAGTTTTATTTTGGTGTTAATTTACGGGTTGTACTATGAAATAGTTGAAGGCACAATTAAGTGGACGTTGCACATAAGCTAGAGGCTGTAGCTTAATTGTAGAGCTTTGAGCTTTTAACTCAATGGTGGGATTTTCCTCGGCCTTAAAGCCAAGTTAGTATGATTTAAGTATGTCGAATTTAGGTTTCGAAGGAAGGGGTAGCCCTACTTGGCTGGGGCTAAGTGGCCTAAGTAAAGGTGTGACATTGAAGCTGTTAAGATGGCGTTTTAGCGCCCTAGCCCAGTCAATATTGGTAGTTCGGTACTTTAAGTAAAAAGGCGAGATTTGCATTTTCGTAATGAGGGAGCCCTCTCGAGCTAATTGAAATATTAATTTTATAGTCTGAACCTGTTAAAGGGGGGCCCTTAAGGCCTTTGAAGAGTTTAGTCCGGATTAAGATGGGTTTATATTTATTAGCGACAGCGGTGCTTGTTTATCTAGGGGTTTTGCTTAGGGTGGCTTATTTCACTTTAATGGAGCGAAAGTGCTTGAGTTCATTAGGGCTTCGTCTAGGGCCTAATAAAGTCAGGGTTGGTGGAATTTTACAACCTGTAACTGATGGTATAAAATTGTTTATGAAAGAGTTTGCTATTCCTGCGAACTCTGCCAAAGTGTTTTTAGTTATTCCATCAATCTCCCTTCTCTTGTGTTTTGTTGGTTGGCAGTTATTCCCCTCTAGGGGATTTTCAGCTAGTTGCTCTAATGATATTTTATTTTTCTTGGTGGTCACTAGCTTGAATGCTCATGTTGCCATTATAAGAGGCTGAGCATCCAACTCTAAGTATGCTCGAGTCGGAAGAGTCCGGGGGTTTGCTCAGGTTATTTCCTACGAAATTTGTCTTAGGATTACTCTTGTGATTGTTATTTTTCTTAGCGGTGGAGTCAGGCTCTTTTCTTCGTCTGAAAGGGGGTGGTCTTTATGGTGGGGGCTGGCTTGAGTTCCTCTCATTTTGTCTTGGATAACTATTTGTTTAGCTGAAACAAATCGTGCTCCTTTTGATATAGTAGAAGCTGAGTCAGAGTTAGTGTCTGGGTTTAATGTCGAGTATTCCGCAGGGGGGTTTGCTGTTCTTTTTATTGCAGAATACGGAATAATTATGCTGATATGCACTGTGACCACTTGGAGATTCCTTCAAAACCCTAAAGTTTGGGCTGTTTCAGGGGTGGTTTGAATGTTTGTTAAAATCGGTGCCCTTATATTTTTTTTCATTTGAGTACGAGCATCTCTCCCCCGGCTTCGGTATGACTTGTTGATGCTGATGTGCTGGGTAGGCCTGCTTCCAGCTGTTTTAGGGGTCTATGGATTTATTACGTATGTAATAAAAATTTAAAGTGAGGTGGTCTTTTAGAATGTTTAGACTGGTGCTATGAACAATGGTTGGAGGGATGATGAAACATTTTTCAAATTTTCTCAGTTATCTAATTTTGGTAGAAGGGGCTTGCGTAAGACTGGGGGCTATGATAATCCAGGCAAATAATATGGTGCCAATGCTTGGTTTATTTGTGTTCTTAGTTTTAGTGGCTTCCGAGACTTCCCTGGGTTTGGGGTTGATAGTGGGCCTTATGCGTAATGTTGAATCTGGGGTGTATTCTTTATACAGCCAAGGAGAATAAATATACTATCTATATTGATAGAAATTTCGAAATATTAGGAGTCACAAAGTTGACAAAAATCGGGTCATAAGTTAAGTTAAACTGTCAGTCTTCAAAACTGAAAATACCACGATGTTGACCTGATATTGTTATCTAAGTAGACAGCTCTCACTGCTAGTTTTACAGCAACATTTTTGCAAGGCGGTTAGTATAAGCAGTACGTTAGCCTGTCACGTTAAAAGTGCATAATTATTTAAGCACCGCCTAAAACTATTACAGTTTAAGTTTAATTTTTTTCGCCCAGCACTCTAGACTACCAGATAAAAAATGTACGATAATTTGCGATAAAAAATTAATATTAATTAAAGAAAAAATTCATGTTAAATCTATGTAAATACGGAATGGCTAAAAGGGGGGATGAATAATAATACTAGACCCTTAGCCTTAAAGGCTAAGGTTATAATGACTATAATAACACTGTAAACAGGTTTAAATATATGCTAGCGGATGGGGTATTAATGAGCTAACGTTAATTGTGTTTTAATAAATAAGTTATTAAGTAAATTATTGCTAGAATTGCTGCTTAAAGTCCGGCAGATCATTCACCATTTATGGATATATTAATGTACGAGTTCTAGCGAAGTTTTCGCGTTGGTTAATAGTCAATTTTTATTGTGTAATACCTATGTAAATAGGGGGTAAAAATTTTAAAATATAGAGCCCCTAGTCTGCGGTTATTATACAATTGTGTTTATGCAAGTTTTAGCATATAAAAGCTGAGGCAGAGCTTTGAACTCTTTGGTTGTAGCAAAATGATGGTAAGGCGCGGCAGTTAACGGGAGTTTGGTATTCGCCCTTTAGTGTTTTAAGGCATGTTTGTTTTATTTTTGATTAGCGTAATTTAAACCTTAGTTTTTGGACACTAAGATTGTGACAAGTCACGGCGCTATAAATTA